AAAATATATATTATAAATTATAAAATATATATATATATTATATATATACAATAATAAAATATATATACAATAATAAAAATATAATAAAAATAAAATAGAAAGAGATCTTGTCTTGTGTGCTGGAATCAAAGAAAGATATTTTAAACGCCTCTTATGTTGTGCTTGGAATAAATCTTTCGCTGTAAAGTAAAAGTAAGGGAATTCCTATATAACATCTAGAAACAAGAAGATTTAATCGTAAATATCGACAGATTCCCGCGTAGTCCAAAGAAGTGTGAAAATGAAAAAAAAAAAAAAGATCCCCTGTTCCAATTTTATCTCTCTCGAATTTGAATATCAGAATAGTGGATATAGTTATGATTCAATGGGCTAGGTCCACTTACTTTTTCTTTTGTTTATTTCTAATTTAATTGATTTGATTGGGATAATAGAACAAAGTAATAGGAATATTTGGAGATTCAAGTAGACAACTTAGCATTATTCATTATAAACTTATCATTATAATCATTATAATAGTTATAACAATATAATAAACATAAATTCATTATAATATTTATAACAATATAATAAAATAACAATCTAATAAACATAATAACAAATGTTCAACTTTATAACTATAATTACTATACTTCATTAGTATTGAATATAATTTCAATATCAAAATTATATTACATTTTATGGTTTCTTACGTTTTTATTACAAACGGCAACAATATCTCTATAAATATGACTACTACCGCTGGAGTTTTATGAAAAAACCAAAGCCCCTTATCGGATTTGAACCGATGACTTACGCCTTACCATGGCGTTACTCTACCACTGAGTTAAAAGGGCCCGTTTACTTCAATTCCTGAATAAGCCGCAAGTTACTATGCGTTTAGTGTATATACTTATTATATGTTCTTATTATATGTTATATGTCTATAGACATATCTTATCCGTTTATACGTTATAATCTATGTAATAGCTATATCTTAGACGCATAGTGGTTCATTCAGGAACGCTCAATTTGATTTACCTATTGAGTATAGGGTATACTAGTAAGTATAGGTAAAAAAGGTTTATTGATATTGGGTTTGATAAATATCAATGCAATGAATTGTTTCCAGACCGACCGACCCTAATTTCCATTATTTTCCATTATAACGAAATTCATTTGATTGATACATGTACCTACCAATTCAACATAGATCCGAAATATTTTATCGAAGCAATCGTTGATAAAGAGATTCGGCCTGTCCTCTGAACCAAAAAAAAAATTTAGAGAAAAAAATTCAATAACTTATTGATCCCTCTTCCCCTATTTGCAGATTTATCGTTTTTTTTTTTTATTTGAATTTCCTGTCTTAGTGTGAGGTAGAAATATGCCCGCCCAATCTTAACAATGAGTGAATCAATGAATTAAAGCGGAAGAATGGAGTTTAATCCCCTTTTCTGGTAGACCAATTACTCACCGAAAAGTACTATCCTTTGTATTGAGTCATACCATTCCCATTCTATTATATTGACAATTTCAAAAAACTATTCATACTATGAGCATAGTATGATGGCGGTCGGGCAAGTATGCCCCCATCGTCTAGTGGTTCAGGACATCTCTCTTTCAAGGAGGCAGCGGGGATTCAACTTCCCCTGGGGGTAGGGTACTACGAAAGGAAGTTGATCATGGATTCTCAATAAGCCTGAAATTAATTCTTCCTGGGTCGATGCCCGAGCGGTTAATGGGGACGGACTGTAAATTCGTTGGCAATATGTCTACGCTGGTTCAAATCCAGCTCGGCCCAATAATTCGCCGATCCGCCATGAAATGATATAACCCATTTGTTGTTTTCCCGAAATGCTCGATCCCAATAGGAAAAAAAGTAAAAATTTTTGATATATCTCTACCACAATTTATTTACTCTATTTAAATATTTAAATTTAATTTCTTTTTTTTTTCCAACAAACTCCGATTTTTCTAATGATCTAGATTCATATCAGGATCGGTAAGTGTAAAGGCTAAGGACAAGAGTCAAATAAAGAAAAAAGCACTTTTTCATTGAAAGATTGATTATCCAATTGATTTGGCAATAACGAAAGGATTATTAGTAATCCATGCCGCTTTCGCTAAAGTGGATATCAATATATCACTCGCGTCTCTGTTCCAACATGACAATTCTAATCGAAAATATAATTCGAAAGTATTTGAATGAAATCATTAATAATAGGTATACTGTACACTTTTTTTTATTATGTTATTTTGGGGGGATTGTAGTTCAATTGGTCAGAGCACCGCCCTGTCAAGGCGGAAGCTGCGGGTTCGAGCCCCGTCAGTCCCGACGGATCCAAATCCAATAAAAAAATACATCAATTCGTCTCTCCACTTTTCTGTGAAAGGGAGTACAAATAGCAGAATTGCATTCCCAACGGGATCCCTCTTTTTTTTTTTTCATTTCGATTCGATTGTTTGTTTGGGTTTGGTTAAAATCAAATCAATGGTAAGGTAAGTGTAAAGGCGGTTAGATGATACTTCATCAGATGGTTGTACAAGGAAAGGATCAGATGATTTTACAAGGAAGGCGGTAAGTTATAGAAAAGAATGGAAAAGAATGATAAATAAAAAGATAAATTATAAATTTAAATAAATTTAAAGGCATTTTTGATTGGATCAGGAATCAACCTTTGAATTCGGTATGGATAAAAGATCTTCCTATGTTATACTATTCAATTCTTGACGATGAATCGATTTGATAGCCCATATATTGTTATTCATGATATTGATCCGATTCGATTACATCGAGACGTAAACGTAATTCATCCCATTGAATTTACAGACGAAAGATTTATCATCTCTATGGGATTAAATCCCGAGTTATTGCCAATTAACGAAAAATGAAACGAGGAAGTTATGGAAGTAAATATTCTTGCATTTATTGCTACTGCACTGTTCATTCTAGTTCCTACTGCTTTTTTACTTATAATATACGTAAAAACAGTAAGTCAGAGCGATTAATTTGAATTAAACTTGACTTTTTAGTTCTTATCAATGATTGAAGAAAAGAAAGAAAATGAAAAAGATTCAAATTTCGCGTCTTAAATGAATGAAATGAGCGAAATAGAATCAGCAGTATTCTATGAGAGACGGTAGTATGGTAGAAAGAAAAATATGAATCTTTCTACCATACTATCTAGTATTGTTATTGTACTGTATAAAGTTTACTGTCTGAAGATACAGGTTAATTTAATATATATCAATCTACATTATTATCTTCATATATATAGCTATCAATTCCATATATATAATTACATAGTGTCGTGTCCCAATTCTATTTCTTCATCTAGTTCTATTTGATTTGTGTTGATTCCAATTAATAATCTGAAATAATCGAAAGACAACTCTTATTCTTACGATTCTAATTCCTGTATTTCGGATTTTTTTTAATATGAATCCCGATATCCATTGAAAGAAAGAATAAAATCAATGAAGGAAAAAGGGGTATGGGTAAAATAAAAGCAAGTAATCTTTTTGTTAGCATTCCGACAAAGAAGTAATTGATTGAGCAGTTGACAGAGGATCCGGGGGGTTCCGCGGCAACTTCTTCGGATTTCGAAAAGGATTAGTAAACCTCACCTATTTTTAACGTTTGAACCATGATATGAAATGAGTTCAATAAAGCAAGCACAGCATAAATAAAATTTATAATAAATAAATTTTATAATATAAAATAATAAACCACATAATAAAACAAGCGGTAAGTGCGCAATATGTGACTCGCCCCAGACAATATTTTATTATGTGTAGTTGTAGTATCTCGTTGGACAACCACTATGTTGTTTCCCATAAAAAATGTGTATCCATGTACTAACAGATTTCTTTTCTCTTTGAACAGTAAAGGGAAAAACAAAAAAAAAGGTTCCGTTCTTCCCTATTGCCCATATATAACTTTGGTAAGAGGCGGTTCATCGAAATAGAAAAGTTATGAAGAATACGGTTGGAATCAATTTCCTACCATGGGAATAAAATAATTGAAATATTTGTTTGATTGAAAGAGTTCATATATTATTCATAGAATCCATTACTCCACTAGAATCAAATATCATTTCGAAATGAAGATGTTTTTTATTTCCATTTCAAAATGGAATTTTAAATAGTGAAAAAAAAAATAAAGGCTTTGCAGAAAGATCTATAAAAAAAATTGATACAGTTTGATTCCTAAATTCAATTAGTAGTACTTCTAGAGTCCACTTCTGCCCCATACTACAAGCGAAAGGGAAAATGTAAAGACTACCATTACAGCAGCCCAAGCGAGACTTACTATATCCATGTGAATTATGTCCTCTATCTCTATGAATATGAAGGAATTATTCAATTATTGTTCACTAATAATAAAAAAATCACTGGCGCAGAGTCAACGGAGGGTTCGGACCCAACACTGTTGATGAAACAATCCAATAAATCCAATTATAACACGTTCTTATAATTATAAGATTTCTGGTATAATCGGAAAACATTAAGTACCAGCAAAATACGCGGAGACAACCTTTGAAGTATCAAAGGAATGTTACTAACATGTAGTAATAATAAAACCCATTCTTTTTTTTGGTGCCCTTCATTTTATTAAGTAAAAAGTATAAAAATATAGAATCAAGATAGATCACTATCTACCGCACCCCCCTATTTCTTTCTTTCCCATTTTTCCCATTTGATCTACGTCCCCGATTGGCTCTATGAAACAATCGAAGACGTCCTATTACGTTCTTGATTAGAGATTAAAGTAAAAATTTCTTTTTGTACTTTATTTAATTTATCTATTTATATTTAAAAATTTATATTATAAATAAATCTAAGTTCAATATAAGTAAAATATTTAAAAACTTTTATATATTCTTTATATATTCAAATAAATACATATATAAATAAGTCAAAGCCAATTATCCATTCAATCTAATTAATAGTGAATGAATCCCGGAGTACTCAAAGACTTTCATGAGTATGTATACAAAGTATCTTCCGCCCTTTCCGCA